CTTTTCATAAGTTTTTTGATCATACAGAATTACATAACACAATTTCAAACAAAAATGAGGTTCATTTTATAACTTGGTTAACTTGGTATTGATAAATATGCGGATCTAGAAACTCATTTCGGATAATTGAACCTTCTCAAACTGTTTCTTTTTAAGAACCAAAAAGATTTGTGCCAAAATAATGGATGCCAAGAATAGCAAAAGGCCTTGTACGCGGAATGGATCTTGAAGGACTATTTCCGCATCCCCCTGACCAAATCCCCCCACATTTGGATTACTCGTTAATGGTTGATCCATTTTGATGGATTCACCCTCGGAAACAAGAAGTTCCGGCCCTGGAGGGATAATATCAACCACTTGACGTCCATCCGATGCATCCGCTATAGTTATTTCGTATCCCCCTTTTTCTTTTCGTATGATTTTGTTTACTATACCTGCCAATGTAGCATTATAAACATTATTGTTACTCTTGCTCCCGTCGGGATAAATCTGACCCCTTCCCCTGTTTCCGCCTACGTATATGGGATATTTTAAAAAATGAACGTCTTTCTTAGTAGCGGGGTCCGGGGAAAGAATAGGAAAGGTGATTTCACTATATTTTTGACCGGGAATAGGACCTATCACAAGAATATTTTTTTTAGTGGGGCGATAACTCTGAAAAGACAGATTTCCTATCTTTTCTTTAATTTCGGGCGAAATACGATCGGGGGGGGCTAATTCAAAATCCTCAGGTAAAATAAGAACAGCCCCCACATTCAAGGCTCCCTTTTTACCATTAGCAAGAACTTGTTTCAGTTGCAGATCATAAGGAATTCGAATAACTGCTTCAAATACAGTATCAGGTAGTACCGCTTGTGGAACCTCGATATCCACGGGTTTGTTCGCTAAATGGCAATTGGCACATACAATACGGCCAGTCGATTCTCGTGGATTTTCATAACTCTGCTGTGCAAAAATAGGATACGCTTTTGAAATGGGTGTCCAAGTTATTATATATATGATGAGCGATACGGAAATGAATCGAATAATCTCTTCCTTTATCCAAGAAAAGGTATTTCTAGTTTGCATGGTCCAATCATTGATCCCCAAAAATTTCTACAATAAAATTAGATAAGTCACTAGTACAGTTCCTTTTCTACGATTCTGCTATTTACTGAAATCATTTGGATGGAATATTGAAGGAATCCCTCAGGTGGCTAGAAATAATAAGTTCGTTTTTGACTCTTTTACTTAATGTACAATACTGATGTACAAAGTAAGAAACATTGGAATTGGCTCAGTCGATCATTTTTCAATCGTTGATTGAATGATAAATCACTACAAGTGACGGAGATACGCGATTTAAATAACGAAAAATAAAATATTTAAAAATTGTATCTAAAATGACTGGAAAAGTCGAAACAAGACCGGACATAATTTTATCATAATAATCAAATCCAAAATCTTTGTAGATAGAGCCAATCGTTAGTTCCCAACCATGGGGCGAATGGAATCCTATGCATAAATCGGTTAATAAAAGAATAGAAAAAGCTTTTAGAGTGTCGCTCAAATTATATAGAAATTCTTGAAGACAAGAATTAAGAAAAATAAGTTCTTCATTACCTAGAATAGAATAAAGACTTAGAATAAGGAAAGAAATTATATTTCTTGAGAAATGTAAAATCATATGTATACGACTCTCATTGTGCATCTTAATCAATTGGATAGTTTCTTTGTAAACTACGGCATGAAGCTTTTGTAAACTCCCTTCCGGGTATTCCTTTAGCATTTCATCGAAGAGGGATAGTTCCTCTAATTCGATAAATTTTTTTAGAATCCCCTTTTCTTCAATATCGTTCAAAAAAATTTCGGAGGGCTTAGTATTCCACCAATTATTAACCCAAGATTTCAGACTTTTGTTAAATGGAAATGAGAGAGAGATCCACCAAGGCAAAAATACTAGAGATGCAAGATAGAGAAGGGAAATAAAAGCTTTTTTTTTGGCCATTTGTGAAGTTTGAAATGAACTCGTATCATTCGTCGACTCTATAGGATACTAATATTTCGATCAAGTATCAGTTCTATTCCATCCCAAGTCTCGAGCCTATAATCCTTTTTTTTATTTGTGATTCAGTACAGCGGTTGGTCCTTGAATTTATAAAAAATAGAGAAAAACAATATACAAGATAGAAATAAAAAAATAGACTAATAAAGAATCCGTAAATGAATAAAAAAATAAATGAATAAAAAAATTCGAATATTATATATAATATTCTTTCAATATATATCAATTGCTCAAATTCGAAGCAATTGTCTGCTTTAAATGAATGCACGAAATAGCCATTTCAAATTCAAATTAATGAATATTATTCGAATTTCGAGACGCAAGAACCCCTTTTATCAAGACATCAAAACATTTTAAAAAAAAACTCGCCGGTGACCCACAGTACAGGAATAATTAATAGGAATTCTTTATTCCGAAATGTTTTGCTATATGAGATGAATCTAGTATTTCAATTTCTTACTTCTTTAGTTACTGAATAGATTTCAGTGAATTTAAATACGCATAAAAAAAAAAAAGAATTTATCAACAAAAAGTATTTCTTTTATGGTTGTTCCGCGTACTTTTGTTCTAATCAGAGTTCGGCAGAAAATTCAGTTAAGTTCTGCTATAGAAAAAAGAGAAATAGAATTCTTGAGTTATAGTTTTTTCTTTTAAGAAAGCTTTCACTTTTTTTTTTTCAAAAAACTTCAATTGGTACACACAAGAAATAAGCCAATTCAGCGGCTTTCTGTTCAATTTCTCGTAGAGTCCAATTCTTATCGATACGAGTCAAGGGAATGGACCCCTGGCCTCTGATTTCGATATAAAGTATGGGACGAGAAAAAATACCCTCTTTAACTTCTATTCTGATGGATTGAATGTCTTTCATAAGTAATCGCAGGAAGATCCGACGATTCTTTCCAGGAAATCCCCAACGAAAAATACACACTATTCCTTCTTTTCTATCGAATCGATCATAACCGCTACCCACATTCCACACAATTGTGCACCACAAATATGAACTAATAAAAAGACCCGCAATTCCATAGAAAGACATCACGATTCCTTGTGGAAAAAAAATTATTTGCTGAGAGGGAAATAACGGTATAAAATTCATACCAAGATAACTATAAGTTCCAACCAATAAAAACCCTAAAGCACCTAAAAAAAGGATAAGGGCCCAGCAGAAATTACTCGGTTTTCGAGACCCCGCTATAAGTTCTATCCATATGCGGTCTGATCGCCAACTCATACTCATAGTAGATCTAGTTCCATTGTATTGTAATTGGGAGGTAACATAGCCCCAATAAATTTGACTTGAATTTGTTTGTTTCCGAAGTAAACCTCATCAACTAGCACTAATATGATGTGAAGCTTTAGGAGTAATTCATCAATTGTTTACAGTTAAACAAAAAAATAACATCCTTTTTATATATATATGATTTCTTAGAGATATCCACAGACATGTAAATAGATTTACTTTACGCTTCATAAATTTTCCCTATAACCCATTTTTTTTTTTTCAAATAGATTTTAAAAAAGCTATGAGTCGTTTACTTATATATGATGTTTATGCATACCAACTTCTGCTCGGAGGAAACTACCCTTTAAAATACTATTAATACTATATTCTACAATACTATATTCTACTAAATAGATATTTATGTTATGATCCAAGTAAACCTAAGTCTTTAAAAAAATAGATAAGATTAACCCCATAATACCTAAAAAATCTTGTTTTTTTGAACATGAAAAGATAAAGAAACCATAGCAATTGCCGGAAATACTAAGCCCACTAAAGGCACAAAAATAGCGGGTAAGTTGCTGATAGTTGTCATAGAATGGGTACCTCGATTTAATATTTATAACTGTTATTTATTGTTATATTAACATTTATAACCTGTTATTGTTATAAAGATATCTTATACTTCATATATAATTATATATAATTATACTTAAGTGAGTATTGAATATATACAAAAGGAGATATAAAATATAAGAGTCTAGTATGTATATATATTAAGATATAATAAGGAAGAAATAGAATAGGGAGCAGAAATACTAATATCTAAAGAGATACTAACATCTAATCTATTCTAGTAAGTATATAATAAATGGAATGTAAATAAAAAGTGTAAATAAATGGGCTTATACATATTTCTATATGAAATAGATGTATGATAATCCACTTAGTTTTATTTTTATTATTCTTAATTTTTAGTCTATTTATTCTAAATTTTTTCTAGTCTATTAGAATATTAATTTAATATTGATAAAATTTAATATCCCCCTAATTCTTTCTACAATTCAATCTTATGTTACCGAAGAAAAAAACACTCTTCAGGCTTTGACTTTTATTTCTAGAAACTAAATTAGACTAAATAACTACTTGGTTGCCCCCAAACAAATAATAAAATGTAGAATAAATGGAATTATTTAATTAATTATTAAATTAAGAAATTAAGGCTTATATGTTTCTACTTGAATTGAATTTTCAGTCAAAGGAAAGAAAGCGTGTAGATCAAATAATTCACTCAAAACTCCTTTTAATGGATTACGTGGTACGATTGGATCAAATAAGCCCTTATGAAATAAATATTCAGCTACTTGTGAACCCTCAGGTACTGTCTTATTCAATGTTTGTTCAATTACTCGTTTACCAGCAAATGCAATGTAGGCATCGGGTTCGGCAATAATGATATCTCCCAACATCCCAAAACTAGCTGTCACCCCACCCGTAGTTGGAGATGTAAGGATTGCTACATAGAATAACTTTTTATTTGATTGATAATCGTATAAAGCACAAGATATTTTAGCCATTTGCATCAAGCTCAAACTTCCTTCTTGCATGCGTGCTCCTCCGGAAGCACACACTAGAATAAGAGGTAAAATTTGATTGGTAGCATACTCGATCAAACGTGTGATTTTCTCACCCACTACAGATCCCATACTACCCCCCATAAACTGAAAATCCATA